GTGACACGTTCACTAAAAAAAAACCCTTTTGTAGCGAATCATTTATTAAGAAAAATAAATAAACTTAACACAAAAGCAGAAAAGGAAATAATAATAACTTGGTCTCGAGCGTCTACCATTATACCTACAATGATCGGGCATACTATTGCTATCCATAACGGAAAGGAGCATTTGCCTATTTATATAACAGATCGTATGGTAGGACATAAATTGGGAGAATTTTCACCGACTCTAAATTTCCGGGGGCATGCGAAAAATGATAATAGATCTCGGCGTTAATAATTTATTAATTCTAAAATTCTAATTAATAAATTATAAAAATAATAAAAGTGAATATAGATGCTTATCGTTTATTAATGAGAGGTGAACCTTATAATTATGGAGAAAAAGAACAGAAAGCCGAACCAATATACAGAAGTAGCCGCTTCAAGCCAACATATATGTATTTCTGCTCACAAAGCGAGAAGAGTAATTGATCAAATTCGTGGGCGTTCCTATGAAGAAACACTTATGATCCTAGAACTCATGCCTTATCGAGCATGTTATGACATTTTGAAATTGGTTTATTCTGCAGCAGCAAACGCTAATCACAATAAAGGTTTGAATGAAACAAGTTTAATCATTAGTAAAGCTGAAGTCAACGAGGGCACGACCGTGAAAAAATTAAAACCCCGAGCTCGAGGGCGGGGTTATCCGATAAGAAGATCGACCTGTCATATAACTATTGTGTTGAAAGATATATCTGTAGATGAACAACTAGAAAGAGATAAAAGGAAAAAGCAACTGAGGAATATTTAAAGAAAGAATATTCCATATTAGAAAAACTACAAATACGCTATATTATGTTATGCTTAAAAAAACCCGAATGGATAAAAAAAAACACACCGATATGATGTTTCACGATATATATAGTAGTGGGGGACTATGGGACAAAAAATAAATCCACTTGGTTTCAGACTTGGTGCAACTCAAGGTCATCATTCTGTTTGGTTTGCACAACCAAAGAATTATTCCGAAGATCTACAAGAAGATCAAAAAATACGAGATTGTATCAAAAATTATGTACAAAAAAATCTGAAAATATCCTCTAATGTCGAGGGAATTGCACGTATAGAGATTCAAAAAAGAATTGATTTGATTCAAGTCATAATCTATATGGGATTCCCCAAGTTATTAATAGAAGAAAGGACTCGCAAAATCGAAGAATTACAGTTCAATGTACAAAAAGAACTCAATTGTGTAAACCGAAAACTCAACATTGCTATTACAAAAATTGTAAACCCTTATAGCCACCCCAATATTCTTGCGGAATTTATAGCCGGGCAATTAAAAAATAGAGTTTCATTTCGCAAAGCAATGAAAAAAGCTATTGAATTAACTGAGCAGGCAGGTACAAAAGGAATTCAAGTACAAATAGCAGGGCGTATCGACGGAAAAGAAATTGCACGTGTCGAATGGATCAGAGAAGGTAGGGTTCCTCTACAAACCATTCGAGCCAAAATAGATTATTGTTCCTACGCAGTTCGAACTATCTACGGGGTATTAGGTATCAAAATTTGGATATTTGTAGACGAAGAATAATAAGCATTTACTCGACTTGTATTTAGTTCTATTTAGTGATAAAAAAATGAACAATTCTATAAGGTTGAATAAAAATCCAATTAATCATTTGGTATAATTGCTATGCTTAGTGTGTGACTCGTTGGTTTTTGTAGGATTAGGATTCAAAAAATGGAACAGCCCGTATTACGAACTAATAACTATAGAACTAATAACCAACTCATCGCTTCGCATTATCTGGATATAAAGAAAGAGCCAGTCAAAATATGATATATATGATATATAAGTCATATCGTTGTAGCAACTGAAATCTTTTTTTGCAAAAACAAAAAAGAAAAACCAATCTGATTATGGGTTGTAAAGCAAGAAAAGTATACAGATAAATGGAAGGGTGAGAGAAAGATAGAAAAAGAATATCAACGATATATGATTCCAATATGTACGGTCTATGAGTCATCTCATAAAAAAGAATGTAATAAAGCATCAATACTGATTGATCCCTAATTAAACAAATACGTGGATAAAACCACAAATAAAGAGCCCCGAGCCAATAAAGACTGAGAAGGTTGACTCAAAAACAAATTTCATTAGGGGCTCCGTTGTAGAGTTCAGACCTAATCATTACTCGAGAGGTGGTGGGAACGACAGAACCTGTGAATGCATCAGATTCTATTGAAAAGGAATCCTAATGATTCAGTGGGTAGGATGGCGGAACGAACCAGAATTCATTTTTTGTTTTTGAAAGATTATGTCATAAACTAATCTTACAACTAAATGTTGAAAGAGTAAATATTCGCCCGCGAATTTTTTTTTAGAAATTTGAATAAATTCGATATGATAATAAAAGCAAAATAAAATAAAGATTCATTATAACATTATACCTAAATTACATTATCTATAAAATTACATTATCTATAAATAGAATACGTGATTAATTATATTATATACCAAATCAAAAGATAAAAAAATTCTATTAAATGAAATTTCAAAGAATCTCCCGATTCAGTATTCAGCATGTATTTTATTTTTAATCATTTAATTCGCGAGGAGCTGGATGAGAAGAAATTCTCATGTCCGGTTCTGTAGTAGAGATGGGTGGAATTGATAAACAACCATCAACTATAACCCCAAAAGAACCAGATTCCGTAAACAACATAGAGGAAGAATGAAAGGAATATCTTATCGAGGTAATCGTATTTGCTTTGGTAGATATGCTCTTCAAGCACTTGAACCCGCTTGGATCACGTCTAGACAAATAGAAGCGGGGCGGCGAGCAATGACACGAAATGCACGCCGCGGCGGAAAAATCTGGGTACGTATATTTCCAGACAAACCAGTTACAGTAAGACCTACAGAAACACGTATGGGTTCGGGGAAAGGATCTCCCGAATATTGGGTAGCTGTTGTTAAACCCGGCAGAATACTTTATGAAATGAGCGGAGTGGCAGAAAATATAGCCAGAAAGGCTATTTCAATAGCGGCATCAAAAATGCCTATACGAACTCAATTCATTCTTTCGGTATAGGATAGGAATGTATAACAAAAGGAAAGAATTTTTTTGATAAAAAAACAATTGTAGGTTTCTTGTTTTGTTTTGAACAAACAATATTTCTTTTTTTTCACCCTTTACATTGCAAAAGACAAAACCAATAAAAAAAAGATATGATTCAGCCTCAAACCCATTTGAATGTAGCGGACAACAGCGGGGCCCGAGAATTGATGTGTATTCGAATCATAGGAGCTAGTAATCGACGATATGCTCGTATCGGTGACGTTATTGTTGCTGTAATCAAAGAAGCAGTACCAAATACACCTCTAGAAAGATCAGAAGTGATCCGAGCTGTAATTGTACGTACTTGTAAAGAACTCAAACGCGACAACGGTATGATAATACGATATGATGACAATGCTGCTGTTGTTATTGATCAAGAAGGGAATCCAAAGGGAACCCGAATTTTTGGCGCGATCCCCCGGGAATTAAGACAGTTAAATTTCACTAAAATCGTTTCATTAGCACCTGAAGTATTATAAGGGAATGCCGTGATATAGTTTTATAATATTTGAATGAAATGGATTAATTTAAATTAAATTCGTAGATTGTTTGTATATCACGTATATACCTTTTAAAATTCATAAATATTTATGAATTCAGAAAAAAAGAAATAGAGCATGTTGATTATATCAAAATTCGGGGGCAACAATAATCTTAGTTTATCATGAGTAAAGACACTATTGCTGACATAATAACCTCTATACGAAATGCTGACATGAATGAAAAAAGAACAGTTCGAATACCATCTACTAACATCACTGAAAATATTGTTAAAATCCTTTTACGAGAAGGTTTTATTGAAAACGTGAGAAAACATCAGGAAAGCCGTAATTTTTTTTTGGTTTTAACCCTACGACATAGGAGAAATAGGAAAGGACCGTATAGAACTGTTTTAAATTTAAAACGGATCAGCCGGCCCGGCCTACGAATCTATTCTAACTATCAACGAATTCCGAGAATTTTAGGCGGAATGGGAATTGTAATTCTTTCTACTTCTCGAGGGATAATGACAGACCGAGAGGCTCGAATAGAAGGAATCGGCGGGGAAATTTTGTGTTATATATGGTAATCTTTCTGATAGCCAAATCATATGCGGAACTTTCATATTTGTGAAAAAAAAAGAGTAATTAGGGTAGGTTTCTAATATAATATTATGCCTCTTTGATTAGTTGATGCTTCAAAGCCGTTTTACCTGGAATGAAAGAACAAAAAAGGATTCGTGAGGATTTAATTACTGAACTACGTCCCAATGGTATGTATATTTCAAGTTCGTTTAGATAATGAAAATCCGATTCTGGGTTTTGCTTCGGGAAAGGTTCGACGTAATTTTATACATATACTACCCGTAAATAGAATCAAAATTTAGGTAAGTTCTTATGATTCAACTAAAGGAAATAGAATTTGTATATTTAGTATATTAAAAAGTAAAGACTCAAAGAATTTGGTGGTTTTTTGATTTCAACATTCTTTCGTAGGGATACAATTCGAAGTTAGAAATTTTAAGAAACTTATTTTCTTCCAATTTAAGTAGATTCAGAATTAAGAAAGGGAGTGACAAATATGAAAATAAGGGCCTCTGTTCGTAAAATTTGTGAAAAATGTCGATTAATACGTAGGCGGGGACGAATTATAGTAATTTGTTCCAACCCGAGACATAAACAAAGACAAGGATAATCTTTTTAAACCAAAAGGGACTCCCAAAATAGAAAGGACCTGATGTACAGATGTACAAAAAAATCAGTAAAAAAACCAGGATCTGTTTTGACATGAAATGGATATATCCATATATCTCTGACTTATATTTATAAGATGATAAAATATGGCAAAACCTATACCAAAAATTGGTTCGCGTAGAAATAGACGTATTGGTTCACGTAAGAATGCGCGTAGAATACCAAAGGGAGTTATTCATGTTCAAGCAAGTTTCAACAATACCATTGTGACGGTTACAGATGTACGGGGTCGAGTAATTTCTTGGTCGTCTGCCGGTACTTGTGGATTCAAGGGTACAAGAAGAGGGACACCATTTGCCGCTCAAACCGCAGCGGGAAATGCTATTCGGACAGTGGTGGATCAAGGTATGCAACGAGCAGAAGTCATGATAAAGGGCCCGGGTCTCGGGAGAGATGCGGCATTAAGAGCTATTCGTAGAAGCGGCATACTATTAAGTTTCGTACGGGATGTAACCCCTATGCCACATAATGGCTGTAGGCCTCCCAAAAAAAGACGTGTGTAAACATTGAAGAGATTTCAAGAGAAATAAATAATTCAATGATTTGATCAAATAATATTACTATGGTTCGAGAGAAAGTAACAGTATCTACTCGGACACTACAGTGGAAATGTGTTGAATCAAGAACAGACAGTAAGCGTCTTTATTATGGACGCTTTATTCTGGCCCCACTTATGAAAGGCCAAGCCGATACAATAGGCATCGCGATGCGAAGAGCTTTACTCGGAGAAATAGAAGGAACATGTATTACACGTGCAAAATCTGAGAAAATACCACACGAATATTCTACCTT